GAAATTTACTGAAACCAATCTTTGTGAGATCGTCAATATTGTACCAAGGGTGTTTTTAGAGTATACCGAATCAGTATAGCTATCCTTCTTCTGACACAGCAATGCAATTTCACAATCAATATCGAAATGAAGTGTTAGATAATTTCTTTCTTCTTTTCTTGTTGCTTGTCGATGTAGAATTTTGTACCATTTAATATAAAATTCCTCAAATTCCTGTAGTATAAGGATTTTCTTCAGTAGAAACTGAAGATCAAGTAAAATGTGAATTCGACAGGTTGGTTTCCAATAATTTATGAAGGAGATTCTCATATTCTTACGATTCAATTAGACGTTACATCTAAAAACATACGTTTTGTGGTTGTATAAGATGTTTTTTGTTGGAATCTTTTTTTTTTTTTTAGGAATTGGTTGGCCACCCAGTAACAAGTAACAATAGTAGATTCAATGAAAGAAAGAGGAACAACGAATAAATAAAAAACAATAAATATTCGTGATGCACGCATTATTCTATTAGCCCCCCAAGGGGGTCCTTCGTGACCTAATTACAAAGATGGGTCTTTGTAATATGGAAAGATAAAATGTAAAACCCAGTTTCGATTGATCTTATCGTGCGATACTTTTTTCTTTTCAATCGCGAGATTATGTGAATGAACTACTACTGAGTTCGCTTTAAAGTAAAAAAAAAAAAGTGCATTAGAAGTGTCGTTCGAAAAAAAAAAATGGATTCGATATTTCGATACAATAAAAAACAATCAAACTTATTTTCCAATTTTATTCCAGAGTGATTCAAAGAGAGTTTCATTTTGTGAATGAAGTTATAAAAAACGTTCTTATTATTACTTTATTTATAATTTCTAATATTCTATATATACATATAGTTAGTTATATACATATATTAGTTCAGTCAACTCAAGAGTTGACCGATGAATCTATTGATTCAAAAGCGTGGGATGGGTAAATGTCACAGATGATTAATTGATTTCTTACTTATGTTACTCTATTTTTATTAGTATCGTCTATAATAATTGATGAATCAAATATTTTCAATTGAATTTATCCTTTCAATTGGTTGGTATTTTTGTTTATCCTCGTATCTTTCAAAAATTGAAACTTAGGGAAGTGCTTTAGAAACATATGTATAAAAAGAACATATTTCATTTAGCCTTTTCATGCCTACTATAACTAGTTATTTCGGTTTTCTACTAGCATCTTTGACTATAACCTCAGCTCTATTTATCGGTCTGAGCAAGATACGACTTATTTGAAATTAATTTAATGAACAATTTATAAAAAAATCTTTCTATGGTAGTTCATATATTCTCCAGTCCCTTACCAATTCTTGGTCATTGAGATGTATAGTCAATACAGATTAATATTTAAGGATAAATATTACCTCTCCCTTCCCCCTTTCAAACAAATTGAAATGATTGAAGTTTTTCTATTTGGAATCGTCTTAGGTCTAATTCCTATTACTTTGGCTGGATTATTCGTAACTGCCTATTTACAATACAGACGTGGTGATCAGTTGGATCTTTGATTAATTAACATCTCGTTTTTTATTGACCTCCTACTTCCTTTAATCCGCGGGAGGTCAAAATTAGGTTGCTGCTCAATTATTTTAGTGTAATTTTGACCTCCCGCGATTAACAAGAACACAGAATCACGCCCTGTAGGATTTGAACCTACGACATCGGGTTTTGGAGACCCACGTTCTACCGAACTGAACTAAGAGCGCTTTATTATCACAATAAATATTTTGTAACCCCAATTTATCTTGCATATATATATACTATAAAAAAGAAAAATGAAATATTTATTTAATTATGTATGTACAATTTTATTAATTGATCTCAATTGATCCCTCGTTACTGCTCAGAAGATAAGTAATAGGTAGGGATGACAGGATTTGAACCCGTGACATTTTGTACCCAAAACAAACGCGCTACCAAACTGCGCTACATCCCTTTCAATTGGTCTACAGTGTCATTGTAGAGAATCCCTGTCTTGTTTTCCACATCTTTATTTCCTACATTGATATACGCAAACTATCTTATCATTTCTTCCTTCTTCCTTTTGGTCTCGTATATCATATAACAAACATATAATATGGTAAAAGACTTATATAAAGTATGAAATAAATATGAAATCTACCACAAAAAATTAATATTTTTTAGGAATTTAAGGCGGAAATGGACGTATTTTTTTCTTTAAATAAATATCTATTTTGTACATTTCAATTTGAATTAGGAACTCCGCGTACAAGTGGTAAGTCATTAACTACATATACACATCCGGTCATATATGTATTACCATTATATATTACAAATTACAATAAAATTACAATAACGAATACAGAAAGAGGAGTTTTTAAAATGCGAGATCTAAAAACATATCTCTCCGTGGCACCGGTAGTAAGTACTCTATGGTTCGGGTCTTTAGCAGGTTTATTGATAGAGATCAATCGTTTTTTTCCGGATGCGTTGATATTCCCCTTTTTTTCATTCTAGCTATTGATATGGGAAGGGGGAAGAAGATTAGAGATACAATCAAATATCTGTAACTAATCCCTACCCCTCCCTTCTTTTTTTCTTTGTTTTTTTTTTACTTTTCTAAAAAAAAAAAAAAAACAAAGAAAAAGCGGTTTCACCCTCAGTGAAACTATGAACTCGGGCTCAGGCTCAAATTAAATTAATAATAGAATGGAAATGCGGTGGTTGGGGCAACAATATCATACAAGATACTTAACTGAAAATGAAATACTGTACGGCAAATTATAAATATAGTTAGAAATCATTATATTACTTATTATTTATTACTATTATTATTTATTACTATATTGATATATTGATTGCAACAAAATATTTCTTTCATAATTTGATTTCGAGTTACCTGCTTCTATTTTTGTGTCCTTTCTTCTTCCTTGCTTCGGGTCGGAAAATTAAAGAATTGAGTGAATCAAAAACCAAAGGAGGTTCATGGCTAAGGGTAAAGATGTCCGAGTAACGGTTATTTTGGAATGTACCAGTTGTGTTCGAAATCGTGTTAATAAGGAATCAATGGGCATTTCCAGATATATTACTCAAAAGAATCGACACAATACGCCTAGTCGATTGGAATTGAGAAAATTCTGTCCCTGTTGTTACAAACATACGATTCATGGGGAGATAAAGAAATAGATCGAACCGATCGCTCGTGTGTCAGTTTTCCAAGGAAGATGCAAAATTACATATTATATATAACAATATATATATATAATTTCTTTTTTAATTTATTTAAATATAAACAAATATTTTAATTTATTTAAATATAAACATTAATTTATTTAAATATAAACAAATAAATATAAACAAACCAAATCCTATTTCGATCGGATCAAAGATGATGTAGAATTAAGAAATAGGATTGGGATTTTCAGGATAAGGAATAAACAAACCATGGATAAATCCAAGCGAATCTTTCTTAAATCTAAGCGATCTTTTCGTAGGCGTTTGCCTCCGATCCAATCGGGGGATCGAATTGATTATAGAAACATGAGTTTAATTAGTCGATTTATTAGCGAACAAGGAAAAATATTATCTAGACGGGTGAATAGATTGACCTTAAAACAACAACGATTAATTACTATTGCTATAAAACAAGCTCGTATTTTATCTCCGTTACCTTTTCTTAATAATGAGAAACAATTTGAAAGAAGCGAGTCAACCGCTAGAGCTGCTGGTCTTAGAACCAGAAAAAAAATAGGTTGACTCTTCAATTGAATTGAATCAAAATGAAATTCCAATCCAAACTCAAATGCGGATTGACGTTTTTTTTTTTTTGTTCGAAAAATCGTAAAATCGAAATGTCCTGTCGTAAGAAAAAAAATGGGAGAAGAGGAATAAATATTTTTTATTTAACGTCTTTCTTCATTTTGATGACTTTATCATATTTTATCATACTAATTTCTACTCTACCTTCCCAGAGTTCATTCTCCAAGGAACTCCATTTAATCTATTCCAACGGATTCCTTCCAATCTCTTTATTTTATGATCTCATTGGAAATCATATAAAGACAACTCTTATTTAATATAGCTATTTGTGCAAGTATTTTACGATTAAGAAGTAACTGTCTCTTGTACAGATTGTGTATAAATTTACTATAACTTAAGTATACTATATTCTCGCGAATTACTGCATTTATCCGAGTGATCCACAACCGACGAAAATCTCTCTTTTGTCTACCTCTATCCCGATGAGCCGAAACCAAAGCTCTTATTTTCTGTTGAGTAATAGTACGAGTAAGTCTTGAATTAGCCCCTCGAAAGGTTGATGCAAATAAACGAATTTTTGTTCTACGTCTTCGAGCTATATACCCTCGTTTAATTCTGGTCATTGAATAAATGAAACTTTGATGAATAACTAATCGATTTCCTTTCTTTCAGTTATTCCCTTCCCCTAGTCTATTAATAACAAAACGGATTCTTCCAATGTATAAAATTTAAATTCCAATGGCTTTTGCTACTATAACCTTCCCGACCACGATTTTTTTTTTTTTTTTTCTAGGTGAAATGCCTAGAAAAAATTGTATTGATATTAGGTATCAAAAACACATAAAAGTAGTAAATATAAATGGATATAGTGGGTTCCATCGTTTCTATGGTTACTTCTTAAACGGTGAGGTCCTCTCTATACACCGGAGCCCTTCTTTCATTTAATCAATGTTATTGTTAACTTGTACAGTTCACACTCTTTGGCTCTACCCATAATTATCCAGTACGAGGTCTTTCACAATGAGATCTACTTATACAGTAACGGTATTTAATTATGAAGATTAGCTGAGTAGCTGACCCTGTTAGTCCGTTCTTGCAAGAGTAAGGCATAATTTTTCTGCTTTTTAAAATAGTATTTCCCCGGCTTAATGGATATCATTTGCTATCAATGGAGAATTCTTTCTCATCTTAAATTTAAAACGGAGTTGATTGGATTTGCACCAACGGAAACCATACATTTGATACCACAATAGAAGGATAGATCTTTTTGATTTTTAGATATTGAATGGAGTTCTTCCATTCTAGTCTATTCACTGGTACTGATCGTTGATACTGGATCAATTGTTTTCTTTCTTTTGTCCTAGCCCATGATCTGAACGAGTCGCACATACACCCTAGTACATGTTCCTCGTCGCTGAGGACATCCCCCAAGAGCGGGGGATTTCGTGACATTTCTGATTGGCTGTCTTGTGTTTCTAATAAGTTGTTTAATAGTTGGCATATTGAATCATATACATAATGGGCTGGTTTAGATCGATCTTAACCGGATGATTATGAATTATTTTATTTCTATATTAATAGATTAATGAATAGAATATTAAATAGATTAATGAATAGAATATTAAATTAATGAATAGAATATTAAATCCGGTAAGAAGATAAAATCTCAAATCACCAATTCGTCTTAAATTTTTGTTATTTTTTCTTTTTTATTCAGTCGCTACAAGATCAACAATTCCATGAGCTTGGGCTTCTGTTGCTGACATAAAAACATCTCTTTCCATATCTTCGGATACAACCCATAAGGGTTTGCCTGTCCTTTGTACATAAACCCTTGTGATGGTTTCGCGCATCTTCAAAAGTTCTTCCGCTTCCAAGATAAATTCTCCCGTCTGTGCCTCATAAAAAGAACTTGCAGGTTGATGGATCATTACCCTGATGATATAACATAATAAATGTTTATTCTATCTCGCATGATGATAAGGTGAAGAGATAAAGAATAATAAAATATATAATTGAACAACCGTACAGGCATCTTTTACGCATTGCATACGGCTCTATAATGGAATTCGTTTTTACCTTACTTAAATATCAAATAAATTAAATTTAAATATCAAATAAATTAAATATAGGGTCTATCAGACTCGGGTTGGTAAATGATCCAATAACCACCCTTCTTTTTGTTTTTGGAGTAGTTCAAAAATACTATGATGGCTCCGTTGCTTTATATATTTATTTCGTCTGTTATTTAGCAATCCCAAAGTTTCTTTTTTTTTTTTCAAATAAAAAAACAAGATTTTTTTTATTTTCATATTCTTTCATAACCTAAATATTGTTAAGAGCCTCCCGGCGTGAAAACAAAAAAGTTTGTGACGCTGAAATAGGCCTCCCGATAGATTAGATAAAATCGGAAATACCTTTTATCTCATACTACTCTTTCGATACATAATTTAAGGGTTAAAAAAATTTATCATATCGAATTCGAAGTGCCATGCTATTATTACTTAATATTAATATTTCATATAGCGCGAAGGCATAGTCTTCTTTTTTCTCTCAAATCAAATAAAAAACTCATTGGCGCCAAGCGTGAGGGAATGCTAGACGTTTGGTAATTTCTCCTCCGACCAGAATAAAAGATCCCATTGAAGCGGCTAATCCCATGCATATTGTCTGTATATCTGGTCGCACAAATTGCATAGTATCATAAATAGCTACTCCGGGTATTACCCATCCGCCAGGAGAATTTATAAACAAATATAGATCTTTGGTATCATCCTCTATACTGAGATATACCATAAGACCAATAAGTTGATTCGAGATCTCGCTATCAACCCCTTGGCCTAAAAAAAGTAATCTTTCTCGATAAAGTCGGTTGATTGGGATAAAGTTGTATCCCTTAGAAACCGTACATGCACCTTTTGATGCATACGGTTCAACAAAAATAACGAAAAAAAAAAAAGAATCAATGTGTAGATGTAGATTCTAGCGCTTTCTTTTATTTATTTATTTATTTATTTTTTCATACCAGGCTTTTAACTTATAAAAAGGGGCTTTTCTTTCATTTTTCAAAAAAGATGGGTTTTGTCCTGTTTTGTTTATCTATGAAAAAAATTACTAAATTTATCTAACTAACTTTTCATTGATGTATTGTTTCATCGAGATACAATCTCAATCGCGATGTAATTTTCTTGTTCCTGAATGGGCTTCTTCAATTTTTTTAGGTTTATGCTCTACTCCGAGTAAAGATCCGCCCGATTTGGATTTGCACATATATGACAAATGCCCCAATACCACGTCCTTTTGCTACGACTTCCTTTTTACAATTTATTTCATGTCTTACAACAGATATTCAATGCATTCATCATATTACTCGATTGATTAACAGTTTGAGATCACTTCTATTATAAATATATAAAGAAATAGAATATGATAGAAATAGTAATCATAAATAGATTTTTTACCGGTTTTTTTCTAAACGGAGCCTGGATACTTCATTTTATTGGCCTAACCAAGATAACCATAAATTATTCTAATTGATAATATTAATCTGTATACCCTCCCGAAAAAATGGATCTAATTGAACTTCACGCTCCAAATTTTTGATAATTCAATCAATCTTTCTTGGGCGAAGGGGAGGATATCTCGATCGGGGAAGAGAATGGGGAAATACCATATGACCCAATATATCTGACAAGTCGCACTATACGTCAATCCACAATGCATCTTCCTCTCCAGGACTTCGGAAAGGTAC